TAATATTTTTTTATTATTATAGGAAAATTTATTAAAAACGGTTTAATAATCTAATAAAATTATTAATATCATATATATTTATATATATATATATTAAATATTAATTATATTAATATAAATATTAATACATTAAATTACTAAAAAAATTAAAATTAATTATTTTAATTTATTGTAATTTTTACGAATATTAATTGTTGAATTTATAATTTAGTTTTTAATATTAATATTATAAAGAGGAAATAAGAAAATTATTAAATATTTAATAATTTATATTAAATATTTTAATATAAAAAAAAAAAAAAAAAAATTCTATTTAAAAAAATATTCATATAAATAAATTTTTTATGGTTTAAAAATTTTATTAATAATTTATTTTACATATAAATTTTAGTGTTATATTTATTTTATTTTAATAATAAATTATATAATTAATGTAGTAATTAATATTAAATATTTAAGAAATTAAGATTTAGTGATATTAAAATTAATAACAAATTTTGTGCCAGCAGTTGCGGTTACACAAAGATTAAATTGAATTTTATTAGTAATTAATAAATAATTTAAAATAAAATAATAAAAATTTTAAATTATTAGGTGAAATTTTAATTTAATAAAATATTATTTAATTAATTATGATTTAATAAATTTTATAAAAAACTAGGATTAGATACCCTATTATAAAAAATTAAAATTAATTTTACTAAAAAAGTAAATAATTATTTATTGAAACTTAAATAATTTGGCGGTATTTTAGTTCATTTAGAGGAATCTGTTTAATAATTGATAATCCACGAATAAATTTACTTAATTTATAATTTTGTATATCGTTGTTAAAAAAATATTTTTTAATAAAAATAATATTTAAAAATTTTTATTATAAATTAAATCAGATCAAGATGCAGATTATAATTAAGAATATAATGGATTACAATAAATTTATTTAAATGAATATTAATTTGTAAAAATTAATTGAAAGTGGATTTAAGTGTAATTTTATTTATTTTAATAAAATGATTAAAAATTAAAATATGTACATATTGCCCGTCGCTTTCATATAATAATAAATTGAAATAAGTCGTAACAAAGTAGGGGTACTGGAAAGTGTTCCTAGAAAGAACAAATTAGAGCTTGATTTAAGTATTTCATTTACATTGAAAAGATATTATAAATATAATTAATTTGAGGGGGATAAATTAATAAATAAATAATTAATAAAAAAATTTTTAAATAAAATATTTAATGGGGGTTAAAGTATTTATAAAAAAAAAATTGATTAATTTATAGTAAATTAGTATTGTAAAAGAATTTTGAAATATATGAAAAATAAATTATTAATAAGTAATTTTAGTTTAATGTATCTTGTGTATCAGAGTTTATTTAAAATTATTTATAAAAAAAAAAAATTCTCGAATTTAAAAGAGATAATTAATTAAAAAAGTTATTGTTGCATAAATATTTTAAATAATTAATTGGAAATGAAATGTTAATCGTTTTTAAATATATCTAGTTTTTTTAGAAAAAAATTTAATTTTAAAATAATTTTTAAAAGTATTAATTAATTTAATACTTTTAAAAATTATTTTTATATTTTAAGGGATAAGCTTTAAAATAAATTTAATATAATATTTAAATTAAAATTTTATTGAAAATTATATAATTTATATTGTTAAAAAAATTTAATTTGTTAAAAATAATTTCATTTAAAATAAAATTTAATTTAAATTTATTTTTATTTATAAAAAAAAATTTTTTATTAAAAAAAAAATTATAATAATGATAAAATTAGTATATAAAAAATAATTTAGGAAAATATTTTATTTAAATTAGTTAAAAGGAATTCGGCAAAAATTTATATTCACTTGTTTATCAAAAACATGTCTTTTTGAAAATAATATAAAGTCTAATCTGCCCACTGATTTTAAATTAAAGGGCTGCAGTATTTTGACTGTACAAAGGTAGCATAATCATTAGTCATTTAATTGATGACTTGTATGAAAGATTGGATGAAATATGATCTGTCTCTTAATTAAATTATAAAATTTAATTTTTTATTTAAAAAGATAAAATAAATTAAAAAGACGAGAAGACCCTATAGAGTTTAATAATTATTTTATTTAAAATTATTTATAAATAAAAAAAAAATTTAATTAAATTAATTATTTTGTTGGGGTGACAGAAAAATTAAATAAACTTTTTTTTTAGAAGAACAAATATAATTGAATATATGATCCAGTTTTATTGATTATAAGAAAAAATTACCTTAGGGATAACAGCGTAATTTTTTTTTTTAGTTCAAATAAAAAAAAGAGTTTGCGACCTCGATGTTGGATTAAGATAAAATTTAAATGCAGAAGTTTAAAGTTTTTGATCTGTTCGATCATTAAAATCTTACATGATCTGAGTTCAAACCGGTGTAAGCCAGGTTGGTTTCTATCTTTTAAAAAATAAAATATTTTAGTACGAAAGGATTAAATATTTAAATTAAATTTAATTATATGAATTTTAATAAAAATTAAATAAATAAGTTTAACTATTTTGGCAGAAAAATGTAATGATTTTAGAATTCATGTATATATAATTTAATTATATAGATAGTAAATGTTTATATATGATATTTATATAATTATTATAGGTTTATTAATTTTAATTATTGGTGTTTTAGTGGGAGTTGCTTTTTTAACATTGTTAGAACGTAAAGTTTTAGGTTATATTCAAATTCGTAAAGGCCCTAATAAAGTTGGATTTATAGGTATTTTACAACCTTTTTCAGATGCTATCAAGTTATTTACTAAGGAACAAACTTATCCTAATTTTTCTAATTATTTATCTTATTATTTTTCTCCAATTATTAGATTTATTTTATCTTTAATAATTTGAATGTTAATTCCTTATTATTTTAATATAATTAGTTTTAATTTAGGGGTTTTATATTTTTTATGTTGTACTAGTTTAGGGGTTTATACAGTTATAGTAGCTGGTTGATCTTCAAATTCTAATTATGCTTTATTAGGGGGACTACGTGCTGTAGCTCAAACTATTTCTTATGAAGTTAGAATAGCTTTGATTTTAATATCTAGAATTATTATAATTATAAGATTTAATTTACTAAATTTTTGTTTATATCAAGAAATAATTTGATTTTTATTTTTAATATTTCCTTTAAGATTGTGTTGAATAAGATCAAGTTTAGCAGAAACAAATCGAACTCCTTTTGATTTTGCAGAGGGGGAAAGAGAATTAGTTTCGGGATTTAATGTAGAATATAGAAGAGGGGGATTTGCTTTAATTTTTTTAGCGGAATATTCTAGAATTTTATTTATAAGATTATTATTTGTATTGTTTTATATAGGGGGATTTAATTTAGATATTTTTTTTTATTTAAAATTAACTTTTATTGGGTTTTTATTTATTTGAGTGCGTGGAACTTTACCTCGTTATCGTTATGATAAATTAATATATTTAGCTTGAAAAAGATATTTACCTGTATCTTTAAATTTTTTAATATTTTTTATAGGTGCAAAAATTTTTTTTATATAAATTGATTTATTTTTAGTACAAATTAATAGAATTAATAATTCTTTCTTAAGTTTTCAAAACAAATGCTTTAACAAGCTCATTAATTAATAATTAATTAAATAATATATTATCTCAATATTTATTTATAATGGGGTTTAAAATAAAATATGAAAAATATAAAACAGTTAAAATTTGACCTGTGATAATATAAGGGTCTTCAACAGGACGTGCTCCAATTCATGTTAATAAAATAACAATTGTAACTATAGATCAAAATAATATTTGATTAATAGGATAAAATTGAATTCCTTGAATTTTTTTATTAAAAGTAAAAGGTAAAATAATTAAAATAAGGATTGATATTACTAAAGCAATTACTCCACCTAATTTATTAGGAATAGAACGAAGAATAGCATATGCAAATAAAAAATATCATTCAGGTTGAATATGAACTGGAGTAACTAAAGGATTAGCTGGAATAAAATTATCTGGATCACCTAATAAATATGGATTAGTGAGTGTTAAAATAGTTAATAGAAATAATAAAATAATAAATCCAATTAAATCTTTAAATGTAAAAAATGGGTGAAAAGGAATTTTATCTAAATTACTATTTAAACCTAAAGGATTATTTGATCCTGTTTGATGAAGGAATAATAAATGAATTATAGTTATTATTGCAATAATAAAAGGTAATAAAAAATGGAAAGTATAAAATCGGGTTAAAGTAGCATTATCTACGGCAAATCCCCCTCAAATTCAGTTTACTAATATAATTCCTAATGAAGGAATCGCTGATAGTAAATTAGTAATAACAGTAGCCCCTCAAAAAGATATTTGTCCTCAAGGTAAAACATATCCTATAAAAGCTGTAGCTATTAATAAAAATAAAATTATTACTCCAACTATTCAAGTGTATTTTAAATTAAAAGATTCATAATAAATTCCTCGTCCAATATGTAAATAAATACAAATAAAAAAAAAAGATGCTCCGTTAGCATGTAGTGTACGAATTAATCAACCATAATTTACATTTCGGCAAATGTAATTAACTCTATAAAAAGCAAGTTCAATATTAGCTGTATAGTATATTGTTAAAAATAGTCCTGTTAAAATTTGAATAATTAAGCATAACCCTAATAATGATCCAAAATTTCATCATGCTGAAATATTTGAAGGTAAAGGTATATCAATAAAAGATCCATTAATAATTTTTAAAATAGGATGTGTTTTTCGAATATTAATAAAATTATTATTTTTCATTAGTTAATTATTTAATTAATAAGAAGTTCGAAGAGGTCCATAAAAAATATTTGTAATTTTTACTACTGCAATTAATGAAATAAATAAGTAAATAATTAATATTATTATTATTATATATGTTTGATTATTATATAATTTTCTTAAATTAATTTTATTTTCATTATTAAAAAATATTAAATTAAAAAAATTATCTATTTCTGAATTAAAAGATAAATTTATTCAAAATATATTATTATAATAAATGAATTGAATTATTAATAAACAAATACAGATAAAAAAAAATATGTATTTTAAATTAAAAGATAAATTAAATAGTTCATTTGATGCAATACTTGAAACATAAATAAAAAGTACTAATAATCCTCCTAGGAAAGTTAAAAATAAAATATATGAAAATCAATATGTTTTGATTATCATACCTGATAATAAACAAGTTAATAATGTTTGAATTAAAATTATCAATCCTATTGAAATTGGATTATTTATAAATATTATTATAATAGAGAATATGATTAATATTAATGAAAAAATTATTTTTATTATTTCAAATCAAAGAATAGTTTAATAAAAATAATAATTTTGGAGATTATTGATAAAGAGATTCTTTTTCTTTGAAGTTTTTAAAGTAATTTACTTAACTTTGATTTACAAGACCAATATTTTTTTAAACTATAAAAACAAATGATAATTTTAAATATATGAATTATTTGTGTTATTATATTTATTGTAGGTAATTTAATTTTTATTTCTAAACATAAACATTTATTAATTGTTTTATTAAGATTAGAATTTATAGTGTTAAGAATTTTTTTTTTTTTTTTAATTTATTTAAGTATAATTGATCATGAGATATATATATTAATAGTTTTTTTAGTATTTTCAGTTTGTGAGGGGGCTTTAGGGCTATCAATTTTAGTTTCAATAATTCGAACACATGGAAATGATTATTTTCAAAGATTTAATTTATTATAAAAATAAATGATAAAATTTTTAATAATAATAATTTTTATAATTCCTTTTTGTTTTATAAAAAATATATTTTGAATGGTCCAAATAATATTATTTTTTATAATATTTTTATTTATAAATTTAAGAATAAATTTGAATTTATTTTGTAATTTAAGATATATATTAAGTTGTGATATTTTATCTTATGGATTAATTATATTAAGAATTTGAATTTCAATTTTAATAATTATAGCTAGAGAAAATTTATTAAAAAATAATTTTTATGTGGATTTTTTTTTATTTAATATTATTTTTTTATTAATTATATTATATTTAACTTTTAGAGTTATAAATATATTTATATTTTATTTATTTTTTGAGGGTAGTTTAATTCCTACTTTATTGTTAATTATTGGATGAGGATATCAACCTGAGCGTATTCAGGCAGGAATATATTTATTATTTTATACTTTATTTGTTTCTTTACCTTTATTAATAGGAATTTTTTATATATTTAATGAAATAAGAAGAATATTAATTTATTTTTTAAAATTTTTAAATTTAAATTTATATATATTATATATTTCAATAATTATAGCCTTTTTAGTAAAAATACCAATATATTTTGTTCATTTATGATTACCAAAAGCTCATGTAGAAGCTCCAGTTTCTGGGTCTATAATTTTAGCTGGGATTATATTAAAATTAGGTGGATATGGGCTTATACGTTTAATAGTATTTCTTCAACAAATTAATTTAAAAATAAATTATATTTGAATTGTTATTAGATTAGTGGGAGGATTCTATATTAGATTAAAATGTTTTTGTCAAGTTGATATTAAATCTTTGATTGCATATTCATCAGTAGCCCATATAAGACTTGTTATTAGAGGTATTATAGTAATAAATTATTGAGGATTTATTGGTTCTTATATTTTAATAATTGGTCATGGTTTATGTTCTTCTGGGATATTTTGTTTAGCAAATATTAGTTATGAACGTTTACATAGTCGAAGATTATACATTAATAAGGGTATAATAAATTTTATACCTTCTATAAGATTATGATGATTTTTATTAATATCTTCGAATATAGCTGCACCTCCTAGATTAAATTTAATAGGGGAAATTAGTTTAATTAATAGATTAATAAGTTGATCTTGATTTTCAATAATTATATTAATATTAATTTCTTTTTTTAGAGCTGGGTATAGATTATATTTATATTCATTTGTGCAACATGGGAAGTATTATTCTGGAATTTATAGTTATTATATAGGAGTTTCTCGAGAGTATTTAATATTAATATTGCATTGATTACCTTTAAATATTATAATTATAAAAATTGATTTAAGAATAATTTGATTTTATTTAAATAATTTAATTATAAAATATTGATTTGTGGTGTCAAAAATATGATTTTAATCATTTTAAATTATTAATTATATAAAATATTCTATTTGTTTTATTTCATTTTTTTTTTTATTTTTAATGAGAATATTAAATTTTATTTTTATAATTTATTTTGTAATAAATAATATAGTAATTTTTTTAGAGTGAGAAATTATTTCTTTTAATTCAATAAGAATTATTATATCCATTTTATTAGATTGAATATCTTTATTATTTATAATATTTGTTTTTTTAATTTCATCAGTAGTAATTTTTTATAGAAAAAGATATATAAAATCTGAATTAAATTTAAGACGGTTTATTATTTTAGTTTTATTATTTGTATTTTCTATAATATTATTAATTATTAGACCTAATATTATTAGAATTTTGTTGGGATGAGATGGATTAGGGTTAGTTTCTTATTGTTTAGTAATTTATTATCAAAATTTGAAATCTTATAATGCAGGGATATTAACAGCTCTTTCTAATCGAATTGGGGATGTATTTATTTTATTAGTTATTTCTTGGATAATAAATTATGGTAGATGAAATTATATTTTTTATTTAGAATTTATAAATAATGATTGAGAAATAATTATAATTAGAAGAATAATTATTATAGCAGCTATAACTAAAAGAGCTCAAATTCCATTTAGTTCTTGGTTGCCTGCAGCTATAGCTGCTCCTACCCCAGTTTCAGCTTTAGTACATTCTTCTACTTTAGTTACTGCAGGAGTTTATTTATTAATTCGATTTAATATATTATTGTTAAATACATTTTTTTTAAAATTATTATTATTATTATCAGGATTAACCATATTTATAGCAGGAATTGCTGCTAATTATGAGTTTGATTTAAAAAAAATTATTGCTTTATCAACTTTAAGACAATTAGGTTTAATAATAAGAATTTTAAGAATAGGATTGCCAGATTTAGCTTTTTTTCATTTATTAACTCATGCTATATTTAAAGCTTTATTATTTATATGTGCAGGAGTTATTATTCATATAATAAATGATATACAAGATATTCGATTTATAGGAGGTATAAGATTTTATATTCCATTAACTTCTTTATGTATAAATATTTCAAATATAGCTTTATGTGGAATTCCTTTTTTAGCTGGATTTTATTCAAAAGATTTAATTTTAGAGATAGTAAGATTTAGAAATTTAAATTTTATAATTTTTTTATTATATTACTTATCTACAGGATTAACTATATTTTATAGATTTCGTTTGATAATGTATTTAATAATTAATGATTATAATTTAATTAGAATTTATAATTTATATGATGAGGATTATACAATATTAAAAAGAATGTTTATATTATTATTTATAAGAGTAATTAGAGGTAGATTTTTAAATTGATTAATTTTTACTTATCCTTATATAATTTATTTATCTTTTAATTTAAAAATAATAGTAATTTATGTAAGAGTAATAGGGGGGATTATAGGTTATTTAATTAGAAATATAAATATTTATTCTATAAATAAATTTATTTTAACTTATAATTTAAGAAATTATTTAAGTTTGATATGATTTATGCCAAATTTATCTACATACGGGATTAGTTATTATTTTCTTAATTTTAGTCAAAATTTATCAAAAAATATTGATTTAGGGTGAAGAGAAGTATACAGAGGTTATGGTATGATAATTATTATAAAAAAATATTCTATATTCTATAATATTTTTCAGATAAACAATTTTAAGATTTATTTATATAGATTTGTTACATGAATAGTATTTATATTATTTACAGTTTTATTAGTTATAAATTAAATTTAAATAGCTTATTTTATAGAGCATAATATTGAAGATATTAAGGAGATAGATTTATCTTTAAATAAAATTATTTATAAAAAAATTTTTTTATTTTTACAATGAAAATGTAAAGTTTTAATTAAACTATATAAATAGAAATATTAATGGAATTTAACCACTAAAAATTAAGTTAGCAGCTTAATTTTAAACTTTATATTTCTTATTTAATTGGAATTTTTATTCAATAATATCATTAACAGTGATATACCTCTACTTTGGTTTCAATTAATAAATAAGGAGTAATTAACTCTATCTTTTAAGTCGAAATTAAATGCAAAATTGCTTCTTATTTAAGATAAATTGAATTTCAATATTATTTAACTGCAAATTAAATGTTTTATTTTAAACTATAATCCTAATTTGTTCAATTTAATATATTTTGATTTCATTCATGGTATAATCCAATTAGTAAAATACAAATAAAAAAAAAACTAATTTTTGTTCATAGAATAAAATTTACTAATTTAAATAATGGAATAATAGGGAAAATTAAAGCAATTTCAACATCAAAAATTAAAAAAATAACTGTAATTAAAAAAAAATGTAATGAAAAAGGTATTCGAGCAGAAGATTTAGGGTCAAATCCACATTCAAATGGTGAAGATTTTTCACGGTCAGAAAAAGTTTTTTTAGATAAAAGAATGGATATTATTATTATTACATTAGAAATTAATATAATAAGAAAAAAAATATTTATTAATAAAATTATTATTTATATTAAAATTTTTAAACTTTTTGATTGGAAGTCAAATATACTAAATATATTATATAAATAATTAATTTCCTCATCAATAAATTGAAATATAAAGGAATAATCATACTACATCTACAAAATGTCAATATCATGCTGCAGCTTCAAATCCGAAGTGATGAGATTGAGAAAAATGATTATTTAAATGTCGAATTAAACAAATTAATAAAAATAAAGTTCCAATAATAACATGAAGACCGTGAAATCCTGTTGCCATAAAAAAAATAGATCCATAAATTCTATCTGCAATAGTAAAAGGAGCTTCAAAATATTCATAAGCTTGAAGAATTGTGAAATAGATTCCTAAAATAATGGTAATAAATAATCCTTGAGTTATTTGAGAGTTATTATTTTCTATAATTGCATGATGAGCTCAAGTAATAGAAACTCCTGATCTAATTAAAATAATAGTATTAAGAAGGGGGATTTGAAATGGGTTGAAAGGTGTAATACTAGTAGGAGGTCAAATAGCTCCAATTTCAATATTTGGAGCTAATCTACTGTGAAAAAAGGCTCAAAAAAAAGAAATAAAAAAAAAAATTTCAGAGACAATAAATAAAATTATTCCTCATCGTAATCCTTTTGTGACTAAAATAGTATGTTTACCTTGAAGAGTTCCTTCTCGACAAACATCTCGCCATCACTGATATATTGTTAAAATGACAATTAAATATCCTAGTATTAATAAATTTATGTTAAAATTATGGAATCATTTTACTATGCCTGTAACTAAAACTATAACTCCAATTGCTCCTGTTAAAGGTCAAGGACTATAATCTACTAAATGAAATGGGTGATTAAAATTTGTTTTCATTAGTTAACTTCTCTAGAATATAAAGTTCTTAAAATGGCAATAACATAAGATTGAATAACCGCAACTGCTGACTCTAAAATTAATAAAAGAATTTGAATTATAATAAGAATTATAATTAAATAAGAAGGTAGATTAGGTCCATTATTTCTTAATAAAGTTATTAATAAATGTCCAGCAATTATATTAGCTGTTAAACGAACGGCTAAAGTTCCTGGTCGAATAATATTTCTAATTGTTTCAATTAATACTATAAATGGTATTAAAATAGAGGGAGTTCCTTGAGGAATTATATGAATAAATATATGTTGAGAATTATTAATTCATCCATATATTATAAATCTCAATCATAAAGGAAGAGAAATAGATAAAGATAAAGTTAAATGTCTAGTTCTAGTAAAAATATAAGGAAATAAACCTAAAAAATTATTAAATAAAATAAATGAAAATATTGAAATAAAAATAAAAGTAGAACCTTTAAAATAATTATTTTTTAATAAGGTTTTAAATTCATTATGGAGTTTCGAAAGAATTAAATTTCATAAAAAAAAGTGACGATTAGGAATTAATCAAAAAGAATAAGGAATAAATATAATTCCTAGAATAGTTCTAATTCAATTAAAGGGAATATTAAATAAATTGGTTGAGGGGTCAAAAATTGAAAATAAATTTCTTATCATTTTCAAGTTAAATTTTTTATTTTAATGCAAATGTTATTGTTTTTATTGGAAATTTTAATATCAAAAATATAATAATTTATAATATTAAAAATTAAATAAATACAAATAAAAAAAAAAAAAGAAATTAATCAGTTAATAGGTATTATTTGAGGAATAAAAGAATATTACAAAAGTAATAATTTAAATTTGACATATTTATGTTATAAATTAACTAATTCTTTGTTCATTAGAAGTAATTGCTAATCTACTATAAAATGGTTTAAGAGACCAGTACTTGCTTTCAGTCATCTAATGAAGAATAATTATTAATTCAATTAATAAAATTTTTAATTGAAATTCTTTCAATTACAATAGGTATAAATCTATGATTAGCTCCACAAATTTCTGAACATTGCCCATAAAAAATTCCTGGTCGATTAATAAAAAAATTAGTTTGATTTAGTCGTCCAGGATTAGCATCAACTTTAACCCCTAAAGAAGGAATAGTTCATGAATGAATAACATCTGTTGCGGTCACTAAAATACGAATTTGATTATTTATTGGTAAAATAATTCGATTATCTACATCTAATAAACGAAAATTAGTAGAAGTTATTTCATTTTGAGGGATTATGTAAGAATCAAATTCAATATTGTGAAAATCTGAGTATTCATATCTTCAATATCATTGATGTCCAATAGATTTTAAAGTAATTAAAGGATTATTTAATTCATCTAATAAATATAATAATCGTAATGATGGTAAAGCAATAAAAATTAATGTAATAGCTGGAAGAATAGTTCAAATTAATTCAATTATTTGTCCTTCTAATAAATATCGATTAATATATTTATTAAATAATAGTCTTGATATTAAATAACCAACTAAAATTGTAATTATAATTAAAATAATTAAAGTATGATCATGAAAAAAAATGATTTGTTCTATTAAAGGGGATGCTCCATTTTGTAAATTAAAATTAGATCATGTTGCCATTTCTAAAAAAAGGATAATCCTTTATAAATGGGGTTTAAATCCATTACATATAATCTGCCATATTAGAAGTTACTTAAAATTGGAAGTTCATTATATGAATGTTCAGCTGGGGGTAAATTTTGGTATCATTCAATAGAAGAAGATAAGTTTAGTGTAAATAAAGCAATACGATGATTAATTATAGATTCTCAAATAATAATTAATATAAATATAACAGCTAATAAGGAAATATAAGATCCTAATGATGAAATTACATTTCATGAAATATAAGAATCAGGATAATCAGAATAACGACGAGGTATTCCAGCTAATCCTAAAAAATGTTGGGGGAAAAAAGTTAAATTGACTCCAATAAATATTGTAAAAAATTGAATTTTTAATATATAAGGGTTTAAAGAAAGTCCTGTAAATAAAGGGTATCAATGGATAAAACCGGCTAAAATAGCAAATACAGCCCCTATAGATAAAACATAATGAAAATGAGCTACTACATAATAAGTGTCATGTAAAGTAATATCAATTGAAGAATTAGATAAAATTACACCTGTTAATCCTCCAACAGTAAATAAAAATACAAATCCTAATCTTCATAAGATAGAGGGGGAATAATTAATTTGTGTTCCATGGAATGTTGCTAATCAACTAAAAATTTTAATTCCAGTCGGTACGGCAATAATTATAGTAGCTGAAGTAAAATAAGCTCGTGTATCAATATCTATTCCTACTGTAAATATATGATGAGCTCAAACAATAAATCCTAATAATCCAATAGCTAATATTGCATAAATTATTCCTAAACATCCAAATGTTTCTTTTTTTCCTCTTTCTTGTGAAATAATATGAGAAATTATACCAAATCCTGGTAAAATTAAAATATAAACTTCGGGATGTCCAAAAAATCAAAATAAATGTTGGTATAAAATTGGATCTCCTCCTCCTGCAGGGTCAAAAAATGAAGTATTTAAATTACGATCTGTTAAAAGTATTGTAATTGCTCCTGCTAATACGGGTAAAGAAAGTAGTAATAAAAAAGCTGTAATTCCTACAGCTCAAATAAATAAAGGTATTTGATCAAAAGATAAATTATTTAAACGTATATTAATAATTGTTGTAATAAAATTAATTGCCCCTAAAATTGATGAAATTCCAGCTAAATGAAGAGAAAAAATAGCTAAATCTACAGAACTTCCTCCATGAGCAATATTAGATGAAAGAGGGGGATAAACTGTTCACCCAGTACCAGCTCCATTTTCTACAATTCTTCTAGAAATTAATAAAGTTAATGATGGGGGGAGAAGTCAAAAACTTATATTATTTATTCGAGGAAATGCTATATCAGGTGCACCTAGTATCAATGGAACTAATCAATTACCAAATCCACCAATTATAATGGGTATAACTATAAAAAAAATTATAATAAATGCATGAGCTGTAACAATAGTATTATAAATTTGATCATCTCCAATTAAAGATCCAGGGGTTCCTAATTCTGCTCGAATTAGTAATCTTAAAGAAGTACCTACTATTCCTGCTCAGATACCAAAAATGAAGTATAAAGTTCCAATATCTTTATGATTTGTAGAATAAAGTCATTTTCGCAATAGAAATAAAATGGCTGAGTTATAAGCGATAAATTGTAAATTTATTTACGAGAAAATTCTCTTTTATTAATTAAGTCTTATAATCAATAATGATATAAAATTGCAAATTTTAAAGAGTAGAATAAATTCTATTAAGGCTTAAAGAATATTCTCTTTATAAATAATTTTGAAGATTATTAGTTTATTTTAACTTAAAACCTTAATTTTAATAAAAAAAAAAGGTTCTTGAAATTATACCAAATAAGGAAATAAACGATAAAAAATTAATTAAAGAAAAATATCTATTTTTAATAAAAATTTTAAATCATTTTATTTTTAAATAATTAAATATAAATGATGAATAAACAATACGAATATAAAAAAATAATATAATTAATCTTATTAAAATAAAAATAAAAGTTAATAAATATATTTGATTATTAATTAAAAAATTAATAATAATTCATTTTGGGAAAAATCCAATAAAAGGCGGAAGTCCCCCTAATGATAAAAAATTAATTATTAAATTAATTTTAATAAAAAAATTTATATTATTAATAAATAATTGATTAATAAAATATATATTTAAAATATTAAATAAAAAACATATAATTCTAATTAAAAAAGAGTATAATATTAAATAAAATATTCATAAATTTTCTCTAATTATAATTGATGATAATATTCAACCTAAATTATTAATAGAAGAAAAAGCTATGATTTTTCGTAAAGATGTTTGATTAAGACCTCCAATTGCCCCAATAATAATATTCAAAATAATAATATAAATTAAAAAATTTTTGTTAAAATAATAAGATAAAAGAATTATAGGGGTAATTTTTTGTCAAGTTATTAAAATAAAATTGTTAAATCAGGATAATCCCTCTACGATATTAGGAAATCAAAAATGGAACGGGGTAGATCCTATTTTTATTAATATAGATGAATTTATTATAATAGAAATAAAATAATTTATTTCAAAATTTTTTATAAGAATTAATTTAATTAAAATTGTAAAAAGAAAATTAATAGAGGCAATTGATTGTGTTAAAAAGTATTTTAATGAAGCTTCAGTTGAAAGTAAATTAGAAGAGTTAGAAATAAGGGGAATAAATCTAAGAAGATTAATCTCTAATCCAATTCAACACCCAAACCATGAATTTGATGAAATTGAAATTAAAGTACTAAAAAATAAAATAAATAAAAAAAATATTTTATTAGAATTAAATAAAAAAAAGATTTAAAATAATAAATTAAAATTTATAAAATGAATTAAAAATTCATTAAATTATATTTTAGTGTAAGATGCACAGTAATTTTTGATATTATTAGGTATAGTTTAATTCTATAAAATATAATAAAGGTAAATAATATTTACTTAATTTATCCTATCAGAATAATCCTTTAATCAGGCACTTTATTTTTAAAAAAAAGGTATTTCCTTTATAGTTGGGGTATGAACCCAAAAGCTTAATTAGCTTATTTTTAA